TAATTAACAAAATCCCATTTTCACTAAAAATCCGCCTTGTGTCGCATTCTAACGAATCTTTCTATAATTTGTAAGAAAATCTTTGTTTATTAAATTAGAAGACCAGAATAAAACACAAAGAAATGAAGAAAAAAATAAAAAAATTGATTATCATATGTATCTTTTATGTAAAAAGATGAATAAGTCGATTTATTTAGTTCTACACTGCTTGGACTTATTCTATATACTCACTTAGATATATAGATACTTCGATCTCTATTAAGAAAAGAATGAATTCAATTACTTGAATTAATTAATAATAATAACTAATAACTACAAATTCATAATAATTACAATTCTTAATTATAATTAGTATTAGTATAAAATATGATATTAAAAAAAAAAAATAAACAGGTACAATATAGTAAATCGAGGTACCCTTTGTATGACAACTTTCAATTTTCCCTCTATTTTTGTGCCTTTAGTAGGCCTAGTATTTCCGGCAATTGCAATGGCTTCTTTATTTCTTCATGTTCAAAAAAACAAGATTGTTTAGATCTGAGGGGATCCAATTTTCTCTTATCCTTTTTTTTTGAAACTTAGACTTGACCGATATTTATTTCGGGAAATATGGTATAACATGTGATTTCCGCCGAACATACAGGAAAAAGCTCTTCTGCTTACAGAAAACGATCTATGGGTAAATGAATTCTAGCTAGTTTCAAATAGATCAGGATCACTGGAGGCCTAAAATGTAAAGTTGGTGGAGCTATATGTATATCAATATGGATATTGGGACCATATGAAGGGTATGTTATTATTTTAGATCTAACCAATTTGATGAATTACTCCTAAAGGTTCACATCAAACTAGTGCTAGTTCACATCAAACTAGTGCTAGTTGATGAGAGTTCCTTCGGAAACAAAAAAAGTACAGTCAAAAATAATTTGGCGTATTCTCTCAATTCCAAAAAAACGCAATCGGATCAAGTATGAGTTGGCGATCAGAACATATATGGATAGAACTTATAACGGGATCTCGAAAACTAAGTAATTTTTGCTGGGCCCTTATCGTTTTTTTAGGTTCACTAGGATTCTTATTAGTTGGAACTTCCAGTTATCTTGGTAGAAATTTGATATCTTTTGTTCCGTCTCAGCAAATCATTTTTTTTCCACAAGGTATCGTAATGTCTTTCTACGGTATCGCGGGTCTATTTATTAGTTCCTATTTGTGGTGTACAATTTCCTGGAATGTAGGTAGTGGTTATGATCTTTTTGATAGAAAGGAAGGAATGGTGTGTATTTTTCGTTGGGGATTTCCTGGAAAAAATCGTCGCATATTCCTTCGATTCCGTATAAAAGATATTCAATCCGTTAGAATAGAAGTTAAAGAAGGGATTTATGCTCGTCGTGTCCTTTATATGGACATCAGAGGCCGGGGGGCTATTCCGTTGACCCGTACTGATGAGAATTTGACTCCACGAGAAATGGAAAAAAAAGCCGCAGAATTGGCCTATTTCTTGCGCGTACCAATTGAAGTCTTTTAAGAAAAGGAACTGAGGAATGCTTTCTCAGCAGAAGGGAAAGATGAAAGAATCCTGTTTTTCTATAACATAACTTAAGTTTCGAAAGAAAGAGATTTCTCTTTTTTTCCAATGTTTGTTGGAAGTGATATTTTAGATGCAAATAAATCTTGTAAATTATTTCCTTTTTATCAAATGATAACTGGTCCCATTTTTTTCTTGTTTTGTCGCTCATTTTTTTTATCTTCGCCCAATTATTCTCTTATTGGCTATGGGTAACTGTTGGAATTTTTTCCAAATATTTGCGATTTTGATTGAAAAGTAATTCTTTCGTCTCAAAATCTCAAGAATATTCATTCTTTAAGGTACTTCTTTCAGTCATTCATTGAAAGGAGACACTTGTTTGAATTTAATGAATTGAGATATCTGGAAACAATATTTTTGATTATTTCTTCAGTCAAACTCGAAGTAGAGTCTTAATCTATTTCGGTATTCTTTCTCAATTCAAACAAAATCGCAAATAAAATGGATTCATAGAGTTGATACCTTGTCTATAACTCATGTTTGAAAGAAACATTCGATCACATAGAGTGGACGAATGAAGTGGGTGAATTAAAAATTCACAGGTGAAAAATGGCAAAAAAGAAAAAGAAAGCATTCCCTCCCTTTTTGTATCTTGCATCGATATTATTTTTGCCCTGGTGGATTTCTCTTTCATTGACTAAAAGTATGGAATCTTGGATTACTAATTGGTCAAATACTGGTCGATCTGAAATTTTTTTGAATGATATTCAAGAAAAAAGTATTCTACAAAAGTTTCTAGAATTAGAGGAAATCCTCGTCTTGGACGAAATGATTAAGGAATACTCCGAGATATATCTACAAAAGCTTCCTATAGAAATGCACAAAGAAACGATCCAATTAATCAAGATACACAATGAGGATCGTATCCATACGATTTTAGACTTTTCGACAAATCTAATCTGTTTTGTTATTCTAAGTGGTTATTCTATTTTAGGTAATGAAGAACTTGTTATTCTTAACTCTTGGGCTCAGGAATTCATATATAATTTAAGTGATACAGTAAAAGCTTTTTTGATTCTTTTATTAACCGATTTATGTATTGGATTTCATTCACCACACGGTTGGGAACTAATGATTGGTTCTGTCTACAAAGATTTTGGATTTGTTCATAATGATCAAATTATATCGGGTCTTGTTTCCACTTTTCCGGTTATTCTCGATACTATTTTTAAATATTGGATTTTCCGTTATTTAAATCGTGTATCTCCGTCACTTGTAGTTATTTATCATTCAATGAATGATTGATAAATTATTCACCAATATGAATCTAATCCACTTAGAATGTTTCTTACTATGTAGTTCTACATAAGTATTAAAAACATTCTATCCGGGTCATTTTCATCCTAAAGTATTCCAGTAAAATGCTTTCAGTAAATAGCAGAATCGTGGCTAGGGAACTATACTAGTGACCTACCCAATTTATTGTAGAAATTTTCGGATCAATGATTAGGCCATGCAAACTAGAAATACTTTTTCTTGGATAAAGGAACAGATTACTCGATTTATTTCCGTATCGCTCATGATATATATCATAACTCGCTCATCCATTTCAAGTGCATATCCCATTTTTGCGCAGCAAGGTTATGAAAATCCACGAGAAGCGACTGGGCGTATTGTATGTGCCAATTGCCATTTAGCGAATAAGCCCGTGGATATTGAGGTTCCACAAGCGGTACTTCCTGATACTGTATTTGAAGCAGTTGTTCGAATCCCTTATGATAAGCAAGTCAAACAAGTTCTTGCTAATGGTAAAAAAGGGGGGTTGAATGTAGGGGCTGTTCTTATTTTACCGGAGGGGTTTGAATTAGCCCCTTCCGATCGTATTTCTCCCGAGATGAAAGAAAAGATAGGGAATTTATCTTTTCAGAGCTATCGTCCCAATAAAACAAATATTCTTGTGATAGGGCCTGTACCTGGGCAGAAATATAGTGAAATCACCTTTCCTATCCTTTCCCCCGACCCCGCTACTAAGAAAGAGGTTCACTTCTTAAAATATCCTATATACGTAGGAGGAAATAGGGGAAGGGGTCAGATTTATCCCGACGGCAGCAAGAGTAACAATACAGTTTATAATGCTACGGGAGCGGGTATAGTAAGTAAAATCATACGAAAAGAAAAAGGGGGATATGAAATAACCATAACAGATCCATCGGATGGACGTCAAGTGGTTGATATTATTCCTCCAGGACCAGAACTTCTTGTTTCAGAGGGTGAATCCATCAAATTTGATCAACCATTAACGAGTAATCCTAATGTGGGTGGATTTGGACAGGGAGATGCCGAAATAGTACTTCAAGATCCATTACGTGTCCAAGGTCTTTTGTTCTTCTTGGGATCTGTTATTTTGGCACAAATCTTTTTGGTTCTTAAAAAGAAACAGTTCGAGAAGGTTCAATTGGCCGAAATGAATTTCTAGACTCGCGGATTTATCGACTAATTTCAGGAGGCATTATTCGTTTTCCTAGTCTTCGACACAAGAAAGGAGTGTAGAAAATTCCTTTTCTTGTGTCGAAAGAGTAATGATTTTTGATCCTCTTCGGCAAAACTTCCTAGTCTTGGTTTCGGTTTTCGAGATGTAGCAGAACTTTTTTTTTTTCAATTTATTACGTCTAATAAAAAGAAAGTAGTGGACAAACAAAAAAAAAGAAGGAATTTTCTTGTATTAATTAAATAGCACTTATTCAATCAACTTCTAAAAATAAAAAATTTCCATTTTTTTGAGCTACTAAAATAAATAGAATCAAGTAAATTGAGTGATTCCCTAACTTGGAAAGGACCCATAGATACTATCAAGATTAAGAAGAGGTGTTCTGAATCAATCAATGAAGTTCATTTTACAAAAGCATCATCAGAAAAAATAGAATGGAATTTTTTGAAACAGCAGAAAAATAAATCGACTTTGTAATTTAGACCCCAAAAAGACTCTGATTCTTAAGAACCCAACGGGTCCTTTCCCCTCGAATCAAACAACTAAAGAAGGGAGTCCCGTTGAGTTCCTACGCTTTCATGTCTACAACTCAATTCATTCAATTACTATAGGGATGAACCTAATCCGGAATATGAACCATAAAAAAAAATACCTATTAAACCGATCACAAGAATACCAGTTACAGTACCTATTATCCAAAGAGGAATCCTTCCAGTAGTATCGGCCATGTACTCCACTTCCCTCCAATTTCATCAGGTGGTCATGCTAAAGACATAAACAGTCATGGATAATTTTATGAGATGCGATCTTTCCGAATGGGCTAAGAGAATGCCTAGAATTATTATTTAATTTTTTTTCTTTCGTTTTTCTAATTGAAGAAATAATTGGAAAATAAAACAGCAAGTACAAAAATGAGTAATAACCCCCAGTAGAGACTGGTACGATTCAATTCAACATTTTGTTCGTTCGGGTTTGATTGTGTCATAG